AGATAAATTCATGGGGAAGTGGTATCTCTTTAGGATCCACCCCGGCGTCAAGAAATTGGTTAATTGGTAAAGATACATGGATTTGGTGTCCCGCCCAAGAAAGAGACCCAAGTCCTAATAATCCTGCTAAGTGGTGATTCAACATGGATTCTACATCTTGGAACCAGGCTAATTTTGGAGCGGCTTTGTGATAATGGAACCAACCAGCAAAAAGCATTAACGCTGCAAAAATCAATGCACCAATTGCAGTACAATAGAGTTGTAATTCACTAGTTATTCCAGATGCTCGCCAAAGCTGAAAAAACCCAGAGGTTATTTGGATTCCTCGGAAACCCCCGCCTACATCACCATTCAATATTTCTTGCCCTACTATAGGCCAAACTACCTGAGCACTGGGTCCAATGTGAGTAGGATCACTTAGCCATGCTTCATAATTGGAAAAGCGGGCACCATGAAAGTACATGCCACTCAACCAAAGAAAGATAATGGAGAGTTGCCCGAAATGAGCACTAAAGACTTTTCGAGAGATCTCCTCCAAATCACCCGTATGACTATCGAAATCGTGAGCATCAGCATGTAGGTTCCAGATCCAAGTGGTAGTATCAGGGCCCTTAGCTAGTGTTCTTGAGAAATGGCCGGGTCTGGCCCATTCTTCAAAAGATGTTTTTACAGGATCCCTATCCACAACAATTTTTACTTCTGGTTCCGGCGAACGAATAATCATTAAGTCCTCCTCTTTCCGGACAAGACATACAAAGAGACCCGCCAACTGTCTTTTTAGTGAATCTTTGAAAGATAGATTTTGAAAGATAGATATTATGGTTAGTTCTTTTCTTTACTATCTATCGTTCTTCTATTTTTTTTAGTTATTCACTGGAGCAATTATATATTGAAGTCAATGCGAGGCAAGTGTTCGGATCTATTATGACATAAAGATTAGGTGCCTAACGGACATTGTTTGTCTTGAAAAACAAATATTTCCCGACGTAAGAAAAAAATTTTTGAAATTTAAGAAACTGGTGTATTTTTTTTGAAGGTATAAGCTCCTATATACATCTACTTTCCTTGAGCATAATATAGGGTTTTTTATTTTATTCTAAATTCCAAGATAACTCATTAGAATTATTAATAAGACAGTCCTGATATATTAGCAATATTTATATTGCCACTATTTTTTCTTTTTATTCACTTTATTACTTCTATTCTGGACCCTATCCCTATGGTTTATCCTTATGAAATATCATATAAAATAGAAGGTAGAAGAAAGGGATATAATAAAATTCTTGATTCGATCTTACGACCTAATTGATTTGATTAATGGATCAATAACCAAACCACCCATTTTATGAAAAATAAGGAGCGTGCTCTTATTCAAATTCAAAGCGCTTCGTAATCTTCAACCAGTTCTGTGCTTCAATATAATTTCCCGGAGTAAGCGCGATAGCTTGTTTCCAATACTCAGCAGCTTGATCAAACCAAGCTTCTGCAATTTCCGAATCACCCTGTAGAATGGCCTGTTCTCCTCGGTCGGAATAGGCAGTTCCTTCCCTTAGAACCGTACTTGAGAGTTTCCTACCTCATACGGCTCATAAATTGCTATCTTAATTTCCCCTATCTAAACTGAATTCGATTTCTAAAAAATCGATCGAATTTGTTTTTGGTTTAAGCAGAAGAAGTTAATTACCCAAGTTTCAAACCCTAATTTTTATCCATAATCAGTTTGATCTTTTTTCCCACCTTCAGAAGAATGAAGCATAGATAGATCTAGAGCCTTCGTTCGAATTTTCTAAAAGGTAACTATCCCGGTTTCATATATGAAATCTCTATAGAATCCTTGAAAAAGACTTTTTTACATAAGAAAGAAAAAAGAACTTACTATCTTTGGGATCTGATACTACACCGCTGCTTAATCCCTTAGTGGATCGGCTCTATTACATAAGCGGATTCCTAAATTTGACCCCATATCGTGGGATAAGATAAGTAAGCAGTTTTTTTTAGTTGTATCGACCCAGTCGCTCACTAATTGATCTTTACGGTGCTTTCCCTATCAATTTGAGAGCTTTATCCATAGAGTAGTAGTATAGGCGATACTTTCTTCCTTTTTTGATTCTCTTGAAGTGTCCTTCCTTCCTACAGCTGATAGGGAAAAATCGTTGTTTTTACGATCCCTATGTAGAAAGCCTTTTTTTCTAGTATTTACTAGAAAATTTGATCCTCTCTTTTTTTCTTTCTATAGTGGAGATAGTCGCACGTAATGACAGATCACGGCCATATTATTAAAAGCTTGCGGTAAGAAAGGGTTTCGTTCTAGTGCCCGGAAATAATATTCCAAAGCCTTTGTATGCTCTCCATTGCTTGTGTGTATAAGTCCTATGTTATAGAGTATATAACTTCGATCATAGGGGTCGATTTCTAGTCGCGTAGCTTCATAATAATTTTGCAAAGCTTCCGCATAATTTCCTTCGGATTGAGCCAACATCCGTTACGGTCGTTCATTCTATTCAAAAAATCTCCGTTCCAAAACCGTACATGAGGTTTTCATCTCATACGGCTCCTCCCTTCTGTACATAGTACTAAGCGAAATAATCTATAGAATCAAAATAGAATTAGTCCCGTCTCATTATGAATCGAAAGGGGCTGGTATTTTTCCAAGAAATCTCTAGCCAACCTTTTCGCAAGAGGTTTTTCTTAACACCAATGAATTTTATTAATGCTAGAAAAAAACAATAGCTCCAAGAATTTATTTGTTCTCAACGCCCCCTATTTAGAGGAATTAGCCACTTCAACGATCTTTGATGGTTATAGGGGTATCCAAAGTACAAACCTGATGGTTGTTTGTTATCCCAACCATTCTTCCCAACCCTGATACGGATCAGGAAAGGGCTAATTTCTAACAAAGTTTTTCTCTTGTTGATTCCTTTCCTATTTCTAGGTGTAGTGCTTTTCTCCCCTATGCTGCCTACTGGTACTAATAGAGTAGAGTTGGCCTGTAATCCATAACCTATCCTGTAGGTATAACCTTTCGCTCAATACTCAAATCTATAATTGAAGCATCTGAGGCCGCATCAATCGAGGATACACGACAGAAGGAATTGTTAGTTCACCTCACCTTCCCGAAGCGTGGGTTTGCTTTACTAATATTGTTCTCTCTATGTGAACCCCTTCTCTTTCTCGGAAGACTAAGGTGTAGGTAGGGCTAAAAAAAAAAAAAAAACAAAAAAAAAAAGAGTCAAATCGCACCATCTCTATAATAAGTAAATGCCTTTTTTTCTCCTGAGGTTGTCGGAATTATTCGCAATAAAATATTGGCTACAATTGAGAAGGTCTTATCAATGAAATTTCCATTTGCGCGGGATCTAGGCATAATTCCCAACCCATTCCATATAGAATTGTTTTCATTCCTTCACAAAATAACATAAAAACAAACACATTCGATTCTTATAAATCGATCCCTCCGTATGCTCTAAATCCATATGCTTTAAATGGATAAGAGAGATATGGATTTTCTGCGCAGCTCAAATTGTATCCTTTTTATTCTGCTTGGACAAGAGGAGATATGAAATATTTGACTAAGACTGGATTTCATTCCACTTTCCTATTTCTCAACAATAACTTCTCTCATCAGCTATTTTGTGTTTGCAAAGTCATTAATTGTCTCATACCCTATTTTGGATTTCGACAGTATGGTGTAGCGTACCTTATGCAAACGGAATTTTAAGGTTTCTTTATTTTATTATGCAATAAATTTGATTATGCAATAAGAAGAAAAGAAGAATTCTTCCATTCTCTTTTTCTTTGGTTGCGGGAAAACCCAAACTAAAACTTTTATAGGGAGCGCAATTCCTGGTAAAAAAAACCTAAGATCCTTCCACTTACAGCAAAAGGAATTTTTCCAATAGAACTATGGAACCTCCGAGCGGTTGCGGTTGTACCTGTACTGCAGGAATAAGAAAACTCGCTATTCACTCAGTTTATTTTCCATAATAAGATTATTGTAGGAGAGATGGCCGAGCGGTTGAAGGCGTAGCATTGGAACTGCTATGTAGACTTTTGTTTACCGAGGGTTCGAATCCCTCTCTTTCCGTTTTTCTTAATTTATCAACGTTAACGAGCACAATGTAGCAAATCAAATAACAATTTATTCCAGCAATAATATCGTATTTAATAGAAATTTTCTATAGCAAATTACCGTGGGATGTAAAATATACATATAGGAAAAAAAAGATCCTAGGGTTAATCCATTTTTGCTAGTTGAGTGGGAAAATACGAATTAGTAGTCTTACGAATTAGTGGTCTTAGGTCGATTTAGTTCGGGGGAAGGGTAAGGGGAAGAAAATTCTATGAACCTTTCTTTTTTTCGTTAAGTTCAAGTCTGACGAGAGTAATATTCTACAACTAACAACTCATTTATTTTGAGACCAACCCACTTCCTATCTAGAATTTTATTTACTAGTCCTTTATATTCTAATGTGTCAATCGTCAAATGCTTTGGCAATTTCCCTGGGTCAGATGAAGCAATAGAATTTTGAACCAGACCTTTTGATCTTTGGTTATCTTTCGTAGTAATAATATCTCGGGGTTTGCAACGAAAACTTGGTATATTGACTATACGACCATTAACTAAAATATGTCTATGGTTTACTAATTGGCGGGCTCCAGGAATGGTTGAAGCCATACCCAATCGAAAAAGGATATTATCCAAACGCATTTCAAGTAATTGTAGTAAAACCTGGCCTGTTGACCTTTTTGCTTTTCCAGCGATATGTACATATCTAAGTAATTGTCGTTCTGTCAGACCATAATGAAAACGCAATTTCTGTTTTTCTTGAAGACGAATACGATATTGCTCCTTTTTACCAGAATGGAATTTTTTTTTCAGATTACTTCCGGATTTAGGTGTTTTTCTAGTGAGTCCTGGTAAAGCTCCCAGACGGCGTATTTTTTTTAAACGAGGTCCTCGATAACGGGACATGAAGACTCCTTTTTTATTTTATTGAAATTTCATTTTACACAATTAATTTCATTGTATTTACATTACAGAATACATCGAAATTAAAACTGAATTAAACTACAGGATAAACAGAGTAAAATCAACTAAAGTACCACAAAAACTAGAATTTCATCAAAATCTGTATTTTTTGTATATATATTATTTATTTTATTGTTTTGTATCTAGCAAAATTGTAAGGTAGAAAACATAAAAGATCCTGGATTCTCCATTGAATTCGGAAAAAAAAAGAGATTTTTGTTCGTAGAACATCGATAGAGAAAAAAAGCCGACTATCGGATTTGAACCGATGACCCTCGCATTACAAATGCGATGCTCTAACCTCTGAGCTAAGTGGGCTTACATAGCAGAAATAGTGTAACAAATAGAAATAGATATAGTATAGGAAATCCGTAAAATCGCAGATCTTAGTTATTAATTTTAGCTATTAACTAGATTCTAAATTTTAAGTTCTACTTAATCTTATAAAAAAAACTAAAACTTCTTAAAGATAAAGTTACCTTGATATGCTTAACTAGAAGATATCTTTAAATAAAATTTAAAAATTTATTGAATTTTATTTTTATTTCTCTAATTCGCAAATCCATTTTTCTATATAGAATAGAATTGATTCCTATTTCTATAATGGAATTGGATTTCAGATATTTTCAATTTGATATGGTTCCGACGAATAATCTAATACATAGAAAAGAATAATATATATGAAAGATATAATAAAGAGAAAATGCAACTTTATTGGCATTTTCATTCGATCATTATCGACTTTTTTTTTTGAGATATTTTTTTATTTGTTAATAATTTTAGAATTCCTATTTCACTAAGGGGGACATAGAGTCATAGCAAAGAAAATAGCTAATTCTTATTAGAAAAAAAAAAAGAATGAATATCAAGCGTTATAGTATGATTTCGAATACTCTAAAAAAGTAATACAGTAGGGGGGGGAGAGAAAAACTTTGGGATATATTGATTCGGATTGAATTGGAAATACCTCAACGATACAATCAATTCAATTCTGAATTGCAATAAGCAAGTGGGGTCTCTCAAATAGAGTCGAACTGCTAGACTACGTCGAGTGATGAATTCAATAGATTCAAAAAAACTAAGAGATGGATGAAATTACACAAGGAATCCTTGTCTCAAAGAAGAGGAAAATGGGGATATGGCGAAATCGGTAGACGCTACGGACTTGATTGTATTGAGCCTTGGTATGGAAACCTGCTAAGTGGTAACTTCCAAATTCAGAGAAACCCTGGAATTAAAAAAGGGCAATCCTGAGCCAAATCCGTGTTTTGAGAGGGGGGTTCTCGAACTAGAATACAAAGGAAAAGGATAGGTGCAGAGACTCAATGGAAGCTGTTCTAACGAATCGAGTTAATTACGTTGTGTTGTTAGTGGAACTCCTTCTAAATTTGAAGGAAGGGCTTTATACATCTAATAAAGTGGATTAATCGGACGAGGACAAAGAGAGAGTCCCATTCTACATGTCAATACTGACAACAATGAAATTTCTAGTAAAAGGAAAATCCGTCGACTTTATAAGTCGTGAGGGTTCAAGTCCCTCTATCCCCAAACCCTCTTTTATTCGCTAACTATAGTATTTATCCTCTTTTTTCCTTTTTATCAATTTAAGATTCATTAGCTTTCTCATTCTACTCTTTCCCAAAGGAGTGCGAAGAGAACTCAATGGATCTTATCCTAGAATAGATTTCTTTTTTATTCGAGTGTAGGGAAGGAATCCCGGTTATTCACTCTATTTTTAAGTATTATTAAGTAAGCCATATACAATGCGTAGGACTACCCCCCCCCCCATTTTCAAATTTCGAATTTAAAATACTTTATTTAATTGATTTTGGAATCCCTTTAATTGACATAGATACAAATCCTCTACTAGGATGATGCACAAGAAAAGGTCAGGATAGCTCAGTTGGTAGAGCAGAGGACTGAAAATCCTCGTGTCACCAGTTCAAATCTGGTTCCTGGCAGAGAAAAAAAGATCTACCGAATAGGTATTGATACAAATACCTCGAGATGGATTGAGATACATATTCGTTCATAATATAAATAGAGTATAGTATGATTTATTCATCTAAGTGGATAAGTCTATAATCTAGAAGCACTTCTTTTTAGAAAATGGTAAAAATTGAATATATCTTTTCTTTATGGTACAGAAGGGGGTGAGATTAGGCTCCCCTTTATTTTTTTTTCATTTCTTAATTTTGTATTCTGCTATTCCGATGAATCTTTTTTTAGTCTTGTTTATCTGATCTTACTTTCCTAGTTGTGCTAAGTCATACGCGCGATACAAAGTTCGGGGTAGAGAACTTCTTTGAATCATCTTATTTTTCTGTTCATTCTGACTGAAGAAAATTAATATCTGATTTTCAAAATAGGGAATCGAAATAAAACCCTTTTTTGCTCAGTCTATCTGGACTGCTTTTGTATAATAGGAATTAATTAGAAATAGGTATTCGGTTTGATCTAGGAAGAGAACG